GTCTCGAATTTCTTAATAGCAGTATCTATTCGAAACGAATTCTCTAGCATTTGACTCCTTATCACCGAAGAGTTTAGTCGTACACTTGAAAGATAGCCCAGAAAATAGAAGGGATGATTATATAATTGCTTTATATGGATCCTGGCCGGTTGAGACCACAAGTCAAAATGACATTGCCAAAAGTTGACAAGGTGAGATTTCCATTTCTTTATCAGAAGATGAGCCCCCCTTGAAGCCAGAATCGATTTTCCTTGATATCTGACATAATGCATAAAAGGGTCTTTGAACAACCATAGGGTTTTCTGAAAATCGTTACAAAGCACTACTACAAGATATTCTATTTTTGCATAGAAATGTGTTCGCTCAAGAAAGGATCCAAAAGATTTTGATCGTAAATGAAAGGGTTGTTTACGGAGAAAAATGAATATGAATTCACATTCATATACATGAGAATTAGAGAGGAACAAGAAGAATCTTTGATTCTCTTTTGAAAAAAGGGAAATGGATTTTTTTGAAGTAATGAGACTATTTGAATTCCAATACTCGTAGAGAGAGAGTCGCAATAAATGCAACGAAGGAGTATCTTGTATCCAAGAGTGAAGGGTTTGAACCAAGATTTCCAGATGGATGGGGTGGGGTATTAGTATATCTGACACATGATTTAAATGTGATAACTTGTCCTCGAAAAAGGGAAATATTGAATGAATAGATCGTAAATTATGAGATTTTGCTATTTCTTTTTCTTTTAGGGAAGATACCAATCGCAGCGAGAATGGAATTTCCACAACGACTGCAAAAACCTCCGATATCATTTGAGAATCAAAATGATTGTTGTGCCCAACGAATCGATTTTGATTAGAATCATTAACCGAAATAATCAAACGATTCTGTTGATGCATTCGAGTAATTAAACGTTTCACAATTAGTGAACTGGATTTATTGTCATGATCTAAATTTTCCACCGGTTCATAAAGAATCGATCCATTTAAAGCATGACCATGAGCAAGCGCGTAGATATATTCCTGAAATAGAAACGGATATAGGAAGTATTGTTGCCGAAATCCATCCATTTCTAAATATCCTTGTAGTTCCTCCATTTCCATTTGAAATTACACTTGAACCAAATGGGGGATTTCTTGAGTTATCAAATAATACATAGTACGATACGGTCAGAACAAGGTATATAGTAAGAAAAGAATAGATACCCCGGAGCCAGAAAGGACAATCAACGGATCCTATTTCCATCCAATTTATTTATGTTCGTTATAGTTACAAGAGATGGTTAGAAATCCTTTATTTTTACAACCCGATCACTCTTTTGACTTTGGAATAATGAATTTTGATCAGTATACCGTTTCTTCTACACATTCGTCTCCACTACATAATAGAGAACATAATAGAGAATAGTTAGGATTCATAAAAAAAAAGGAATTGATGATCCACTCACAAGAGAACCCTTTCCCACATCAGGCACTAATATATTTTTAACGTCTAATTAGATCGGGTAATCATTCGAATTAAGAACAAACAGAAGCTCGTTGCTTTTGGTTTCCCTATAATTGGAGCTATAGGGCTCTATCCATTTATTCACTCGACCCAACTTGAATTGATTTGACCCCTTTCCAAGAAAAGAATCAAAACAAGATTTTGTATCGATCCGTTAAGGATGAAGTATTCTAAGAGTTCTCCATTGATACGACATGCTGTTTTTTCCTTTCATTCCCTTTCAGGATCAGTCGTGGTCTTACAAACTCTACCAATGGTATGGACGAATCCGTTGCTTCATCAAAATGTGTAAAAGACCATAGCCGCACTTAAAAGCCGAGTACTCTACCGTTGAGTTAGCAACCCATATAAATAGGGTGTGTAGATACGATCGGAATAAAAAATAAATAAAGAGATTCGATTGCCCGACCTCGTCAAAACATTGAACTAGCAACAGATCAAAAAGAAAGATTTGATGATCAATTGTGAACATAAAAATGAACAGAGATCAGATGAAAATACAACAGATTCTGGGATAAATTATAGAGAAAATCTAAATAAATGTAAAAATTTATAGACTACCCATACTCTATTTTTTTTTTTTCATTATATTAACTAAGATACTTCTTGTGTCACAACGAAATTGACGAACCCATCGTTTGAGTGAAATAAAGAAACAAACTTATGAAATGTGGATAAATAGATCTATTTATCCACGATCGAATTATATTTGTTCGATACACCATTGTCAATATGAATTGAATGTTGAGAAAACCAATTCAATAAATAAAACAAGGACTTGTGTTGGAGTGACACTACAACATAGATAAGGGATGAAGTATGAGTGGGGAAATAAATAAGGAATTCCGGTAGGAAAAAAATGTCGGGTTTATTCAATATTTATTCAATAGAGGTACAATAAGCAAGATTGACCTTTTGTTTGTTGGTGGAGTCCCAACGAAAACCATCTGATTGATGGTAATCCCATAATTTCCCAGTTATTTCATCTATTCACTCAATCTTTTTTCTATCTGTCTCATATCAAGAGAAGATATTTTTTTTTATAGTTCTATGATACGGGGTCATGTGAGAGCAACAATGAATAGAGAATAGAGAAAAAAAATAAGGAATGGTGGAGAAACAATTAGACAAAGCTAGATACTGGGCACCCCCCCCCCTTTTTTTTATTTCATTAATTTCATTTGATTAATTCGAAATTCCTTAAATACCTCCGCCTTCTTTGAAATATCATGAACAGTTCCTGTAGGTTGAGCGCCTTTTTCAAGGAAATATAGAATAGCGGAAACATTTGAATAAGTTTGGTTCTTTATCGGATCGTAAAAACCCACTTTACGAAGATCTCTTCCCTCTCTTCGGGATCGAACATCAATTGCAACGATTCGATAGATGACTCATTGGGATAGACATAAATGAACAACCCCCCCTAGAAACGTATAAGAGGTTTTCTCCTCGTACGGCTCGAAAAGAATGATTCGAATTTATGTATTGTAGTGGCAAATAGATCCACAAAATCATCAATTAGACTATGATTTGAGTCATTTTTTTTTGTTCTTCCTTCCTGAAAAAAAAAAAAAAGAAATCTCATTCGTACTCATAACTCAAGTTGGGTAATTCTCAAAGAGCTCGAAGGGAAATCCTTAAACATTTATTGAGCCGTCTCTAACCTCTTTTGTTTGTCTCGCCTAGAATCGATTTTATTTCTTCCCCATTCTGATCTAGTTGTTGAGACAATTGAAAACGGTGTTTCCTTGTTCCGGTATCCTTTATTTTATCTTTGCTTTGAATCCTTGGGTTTAGACATTACTTCGGTGATCCTTAATTGTTTCAAAAGGGTAGCAACATACCTTTTGTTATTTCGTTCTATGGAAACGATTGATTCCCCTGTGATACACTTTTGATCGGAATTGGTAAAACTATTTCGACAAATTCATTTTCTTTTTTTTTTTTACTTGTTCGAACTTGATCCTTTCAATTTCTATACCGAAGATATACTTACGAAGTTGTTCCAACTTATTGATTGGCATTAACCCTAGATCCTTCTCTCTGCTAAATGAACCAATTCTTTATGCTCGAGCTCCATCATGTGCTATATTATAATTATATTATTTTATTACAACCCCAAAATTGGGGTCCTAGTGGAATAGAACAAACTATGTCGAGCCGAGAGCATCTTCTTTGATATATAAAATGGTGGGTACAAGAATCCACAGCCGATAATGTCCTTCAAGTCGCACGTTGCTTTCTACCACATCGTTTCAAACGAAGTTTTACCATAACATTCCTCTAATTTTGGACCGGTATGGAATTGATTCAATATGGAATCATGAATAGTCATTGGCTCAATCGGTATATAGTATATGAAGTCCTCCATACTTTCATTTTCATAGATGGATCTGGAGAAGTCTCAGCAAGAATATAATTTAACCCCATAAATGAAACACATTTTTAAAAAACACGAAGAAATGCGTTGCTTAACACTTCTTTACATCTTCAACAGATTGTTAGGGATGATGAATCATGAAAGATCCAATTCTTTCTCAAACAACTAAAACTAAAGAAGGGTCTTTAATTAGATTACCGATACCGGAACAGAATGAGTCATTAACCAAATAAGCTATTCCAATGACCGGGAAAGATCGCAAGTGACTCGATAGGATAGATTCACCAATGTCACACTTCTTCGAGTAGAAAGAATTTATAAGGAATCATAAAAAACAATTTCAAGAATTTCCTACTTCGACATCATTACTGGAAATAAGTTTTCCAGTAAAGACTGAATTGAATCTCTAAATCCATCAACAAGTCGGTACAACGAGGATCTAAAAATGTTTAGCAGATATCTGATTAATTAAATCAGACGCGAATTTGATCATCATAAAAGACCTCTATGTTTCCTTTCCGATTGAATCATCAATAATTTAAACCAGATAAATGGGTCATGAAACAAATCCAATTGTTTTGTTTTCTTGGGGATGGATAGAAGGGGCTCATGAAAGAAAAAATGAAGGTCGGTATTCTTTCAGGTATTCTTTCATCTGATTTTATCGTATTCATCAGATACACCAAACAAGTGTTACCGGGGGTAATCGTGGGTATTTAAGGGATCGCAGATCTTTTTCGCCAAAACTGAAACACCGGTGTCACTGATCACTGAAATAGAACAATAACAATACATATAGGCATGGTTCATTTTCTACAGATTTTTCCTTACTTCAGATTCAGGAATCTTTCCATAAAGTAAAGTGAATGTATGAATCTCCCCCCTCCCCCAACTGATCGCTACATTGATTTCCAATTATTCATTGGAGCCAAATCAAATACAAAATAAAAGAAATTAGGTCCAAAGAAAATAATCTGTTCCGTATTGAATTTTCTTGTTTGTTAATAAGATCCGGATGACAAGGGTCTTGAAATTGATACCTTCCTTTCCTTTGCGGATTAACTCATATCGACACGAATTCCATGGGGATCATGAATCATATCCAAAGCCAATTTAAAAGGATCTTCTTATGGGATGCTATCCTGTCTTGTATAAGTACAAAGCAAAATGGGTTCATATCAATTCGTTGTTACTATTTTGTTTGATTTTGTCCCACCCCAGTCTCAGGAGCTTTAATTCCATCGCTGGAATTAATACCAAGAACCCCCCCGTTTTTTAGGATTCAGGATCCACATAGAATTAGTCATTTTGTCTACCCTATCTTTATTTATATTTACTTTAGGGAAGGTCGAGACTTCTCTTTTATTTCGCATTTCGACTCAGAATGCATCATGTGAGAATCCAAATATCATAGATATGGGACATAAAGTTTATCCAAATGACTAACTAACCTTCAATATGAATATGGGCGAGGGGGCGAACATACGCTGAATGGCCCACCCAGTTTTTTTTTTTGAATTTCACTTTGATCTTTGTTCCCATCCTACCTATATCAAAAAAGATATTTATTTCCATCCACATGTCATTGATACTCGATCCGTTTGTTTGTGAGAAACAAAATCGAAAGGGAAGATATGATTCTATAGAAGAATCATTAGAAATCACAAAGAAAGATTGGATCACATTGTATCCAACATTACACCCTTAAACAGAAGATTCTTAAAAAGAACAATCTTTGTTATGATAGAATTGGTCTGGGACGGAAGGATTCGAACCTCCGAGTAACGGGACCAAAACCCGTTGCCTTACCACTTGGCCACGCCCCATTTTTATTTCTATTCGACACCGATAAACACTAATATCGGTATTGGTTGTTCGTCAATTCCAGCCCCAATATCTATTGAATTGGTTGTTGCTATGATTTTACACATGTAGATGTAGAATCAAAATGAATTTATTGATCATTACATATAATTCAATTAAGATATTGTATGTAAGGTATGATTCCTTCTATTCTCATTTGAGAATTGAAGGATTTTTGATTGAGGGAGTTCAAAGAAAAAGAAATATTTTGCGGCCTACTTTCCCTTCTTTCTTCATTTTCCCCTTATATCAATAACCCAATAATAATGAAATTTTCTCCAAGAACAAAATGTTTGTTATGCTTAATATCTTTAGTTTGATCTGTCTTAATTCTGCCCTTCATTCGAGTAGCTTTTTCTTCGCCAAATTGCCCGAAGCTTATGCTTTTTTCAATCCAATCGTAGATGTTATGCCAGTCATACCTGTGCTCTTTTTTCTCTTAGCCCTTGTTTGGCAAGCTGCTGTAAGTTTTCGATGAGATCTTTAATACTGTCTTAGAAACATTCATGATTTATTCGATAAAATCAAAATTCTATTCTTAAGAATTGATAAGATCAGATAATGAACCCTCGACTCAAACATGGAAATTCTTTTGGATAACCGAGATGAATCGGAATCACCTCATTTCTTCATTCCTTCTGGGGGTCGAAGACCCTATGTATGGTCCCTACAATACCTAATTGTAGGTATGAGAGATCATTTTGTTAACGAAAGAATCAGAATCTTATTACAAATTCATTCCTGCAAATTCCTTATGTTTTCTAGAAACCGCTTCTTTTCTTGGTGTCAAAACGGAATATGTGGTACAAAAATGGAGAATCTATTCCCCTATTTCCCCCAAAATGATCTTGGAGATTGTGTAATGCTTACTCTCAAACTCTTCGTTTACACAGTAGTGATATTCTTTGTTTCTCTCTTCATCTTCGGATTCCTATCTAATGATCCAGGACGTAATCCTGGACGTGATGAATAAAAAAATCAGGGGTTTTTCCTTGCTCGATTTCTGAATTTTCTTAGGATTTTCTTTCTCCATTCCATACATTTAACTATGAGAAAGGGGGTTAGAGATTTTTTCGAATTCGAAAGGGAAATATCAAGTGATCAGAAGAAACGGAGAGAGGGGGATTCGAACCCTCGGTACAAATAATTCGTACAACGGATTAGCAATCCGCCGCTTTAGTCCACTCAGCCATCTCTCCTAATTTTAAAAGGATAATTCATATGTGACGCGTGAAATAAAGGTTGATAAAAGTTTTTCCTTATCTTTCTTTATTCTATAAATATAGACGAATTTGATCAATCATCAATTCCCTTTAGATAATGATTCGAAACAGATATCTCCAATAGAAAGAGTCCCTCTTTGATTTCGTCCGAAAAGTTCTTTCTTTTATTCCCCCGGCCTGGCCAGTACCTAGCCAGGCCATTCCTTGTTCCAATGAATCATAGATCAAATGATTTATTTGATTTGAAAACGAAAATGCTTGTTATTGAAGCAGCAACAAGGCTATTTCCATTCCTATGATAGGAGTGTCATTTCTTATTATGTTTTTCCTTTTCTCGATTTACTTAAATGGAATAAAAAAAACATATTTTTTTTCTATTATAATAGAACTCATATATTTCTTCAAAGAACATGTTTGAACCTGAACCCTTGAGTCCACAACCAAAACAATAGGATTTTTCACTCGATCCAATCGACCCGAATTCATAAGATTTGGCAGTTGAATGAATAGGAAAAGGAGTAGCTTCGA